TGAAATGAATCGTAATCACAATTGAAATGATCGAAAAAGAGATATGAGTTAATATATGTTCTAAAGTCACAAATATCATAAAAAAAGTGTCCCATTACAGAATTGAAATCGGAAATTGAATACATTATAGGATACATTGTGTCTCTTTTATAGGATGCCGCCACTCGGACTCGAACCGAGATGCTCTAGCACTGCTTCCTAAGAGCAGCGTGTCTACCGATTTCACCATGGCGGCTTTCTTGAAATAATAATATTCATTTCATGTTGAATCGTCAAGAATCAAGGATTAAATATAGTTTAGGAAACATTAGAATTAGAATCGATGAAAAAAGACTCGTTTAAATTTATATTTGAATCTTCAATAAAATAATCCTTAGTTAGTATCGTCCTAGGTTCGGTTTTAACAATCAACTTTCACGTACTTATTATAAACTAAGTTTATAAACTAAGTTCCCCCGATACAGTTGAAATTTCGAGAATTTTGCTCTCAGTCGAGGTATAGAATTCAGAATTGGAATTGTCCTTTTTCTTTCTATTTTTTTTGATGATTTGTTTTTCATTTATCCGATTTCATCGGATTAAAAATGAAAAAGATTGATTTTTTTTTCATTGAAAAAAAATCAAATAACTAAGATCTCATATGTATTACAATTTCATCACAAAATCCATTTGGAATTTTTCTAACGATTACGATACTTTAGTATCATTAAGTATTAATACTCTTCATTGTGTATATGTATATAATATAAATAAGGTAACATTTACCAAACCAATTAAGTTTTAGGCTAGGCATATAACAAAATAAAAGAGTTTAAATTTCTATGGCAATTGTACTATTCACAATAGAAAATATTAATCCTATTTTTCTATTGTGAAAAGTTAATGGATAGGGAAAAATACTATTTTTAATAAGAACCCAATATACGGAAAACTCTTATTCTACATACCACAGCAGCTAGTTCTAACTAATATTGAGTAGTTCAATACATTAATTAATGTGAATCGTTCATCTTAAAAAATTTTTTCTCGGGCTATGTCAATTCCAATTATCCCAAGACTTTATTATTTGTTTGTCGCACAAAAAAACTTTTTGAATGTCCGGTAGAAACCGATTTCGCTAAAGAAAAAGATTTTACTGCAGTTAAATATCCTTTTTTCTTCCAAATATTCCTACGAATATGTTTTTTTGACATAGAAATACATTTTTTTGGAACTGCCATTCAAAAAAGGGTTACTCATTTTTATTTTTCGTTATATGTGAAAGACATGTATTGCTCGGAATAGATCGTTTTTTTTAATCATTATCTATACTTTATTCTGTGAATAATAGTTTTTTTTTTTAACTTTCAACATTTAACATAATTTAACATAAAATAACTAAAAAAACAAATTATATATATATAATTATTAATAATTAATTAATATATATATTAATTAATATATATAATTAATTAATATATATATAAATATATAATTTTTTATATAAATATATAATTTTTTATATTTTTATATTTATATATTTAATTTGATATTTTTTTTATATTTTTTTTTTTCATTATTATTGTTTATTGTTCTTTTCGAAAGAGATAAGAATTGGTGAATCGGAAACAATTATTAATTATAAAAAAAAAAAAATATCAATTTGTTTGTTTTCTTATGGAACATACATATCAATATGCATGGATAATACCTTTTCTTCCACTTACAGTTACTATGTCAATAGGATTTGGACTTATACTTATTCCGACAGCAACAAAAAATATTCGTCGTATATGGGTTTTTCCTAGTATTTTTCTGTTAAGTATAGCTATGGTATTTTCGGCCAATCTGTCTATTCAACAAATAAATGGAAGTTTTATTTATCAATATCTATGGTCTTGGACCATAGATATTGATTTTTCCTTAGAGTTTGGATATTTGATCGATCCACTTACTTCTATTATGTCAATACTAATTACTACTGTTGGAGTCATGATTCTTATTTATAGTGACAATTATATGTCTCACGACCAAGGATATTTGAGATTTTTTGCTTATATGAGTTTTTCCAATACTTCCATGTTGGGATTAGTTACTAGTTCTAATTTGATACAAATTCATATTTTTTGGGAACTCGTGGGAATGTGTTCATATTTATTAATAGGGTTTTGGTTCACACGACCAATTGCCGCAAGTGCTTGTCAAAAAGCTTTTGTAACTAATCGTGTAGGAGATTTTGGTTTATTATTAGGAATCTTAGGTCTTTATTGGATAACAGGTAGTTTGGAATTTCGGGATTTGTTCAAAATAGCTAATAACTTGATCCATAATAATGGGGTCAGCTCGTTATTTGCTACTTTGTGTGCCTCTTTATTATTTGTCGGTGCAGTTGCTAAATCTGCGCAATTCCCCCTCCACGTATGGTTACCTGATGCCATGGAAGGGCCTACTCCTATCTCGGCCCTTATACACGCTGCTACTATGGTAGCAGCAGGAATTTTTCTTGTAGCTCGGCTTATTCCTCTTTTCATAGACATACCTTATATAATGAATTTCATTTCCTTAGTGGGTGTAATAACAGTACTATTAGGAGCTACTTTTTCTCTTGCTCAAAGAGACATTAAAAGAAGTTTAGCCTATTCTACAATGTCTCAATTAGGTTATATTATGTTAGCTCTAGGTATAGGTTCTTATCGAGCGGCTTTATTCCATTTGATCACTCATGCCTATTCTAAAGCTTTATTGTTTTTGGGATCTGGATCTATTATTCATTCAATGGAACCTATTGTTGGATATTCACCAGAAAAAAGTCAAAATATGGTTCTTATGGGTGGTTTAACAAGATATGCTCCAATTACGAGAACTACTTTTTTATTAGGTACACTTTCTCTTTGTGGTATTCCACCTCTTGCTTGTTTTTGGTCCAAAGATGAAATTCTTAATGATAGTTGGTTATATTCACCAATTTTGGCAATAATACCTTGTTTCACAATAGGATTAACCGCATTTTATATGTTTCGGGTATATTTACTTACCTTTGATGGGTATTTGCGCGTTTATTTTCAAAATCACAGTAGCACTAAAAATAATTTGTTCTATTCAATATCTCTATGGGGAAAAGAAGCACCAAAAACAGTCAATAAAAATTTACTTTTATCAACAATGAATAATAAGGTTTACTTTTTTTCAAAAGATACATATAAAATTATTGATAATGATAAGATACGATACTTTAGTACTTACTTTGGAAATAAATATACTTCCATGTATCCTCATGAATCAGACAATACTATGCTTTTTCCTCTGCTTGTATTGGTACTATTTACTTTGTTCGTTGGATCAATAGGAATTTCTTTTGATCAAGGAGTAATGGATTTTGATATATTATCGAAATGGTTAACCCCATCCCAAAATCTTTTACATCCAAATTCGAATTATTCTGTGAATTGGTATGAATTTTTTACAAATTCCATTTTTTCAGTAAGTATAGCCATTTGGGGATTATTCATAGCATATATTTTATATGGGTCTGTTTATTCATTTTTCCAGAATTTGGACTTAATAAATTCATTTGTAAAAGGGAGCCCTAAGAGAATTTTCTTGGACCAAATAAAAAGTTTTATATACAATTGGTCATATAATCGTGGTTACATAGATATTTTTTATGTTAGGGTTTTAGCTATGGGTATAAGAGGATTAACCGAGCTAACTCAGTTTTTTGATAGACATATAATTGATGGAATTACAAATGGAGTTGGGCTTACAAGTTCATTTATAGGTGAAGGTATAAGATATATGGGGGGGGGGCGAATCTCGTCTTATTTATTTTTATATTTTTTTTATGTATCAATATTTTTATTATTTTTTTTGTTCATTGGTATAAAGCCAATAATTATACAGGTCTCCATGGGATAATTTTTTTTTCGTGTACAAAGACATTTTTCGTTCTATCATTTCCGAAAAAGTCGATAAACTAGGTGGATATGTAAAAGATATTTTTTTTTTCCCATTACTTGGACATGTATAAAAAAAATATTGTGACATTTCATTTCGTACAGCATTTTCAAACCGATCATTTTTTATATATCGCAATGGGCAATTCCATCGTTTATAATCGAAAAGAAAAGTCACAAGAGGTTTTTCAAACCAGAAATAAGTCTTTTCATTTTTCTCTTCTTTAAGTTTAAGTCTTCCCAATTCCCAATTATCTTGATACCTATCAAGATAAGAATCTTCGTAAACTGGGCTATCTTTATAGCATGTCTCTTTAAAGTGAAAGTGGAATTCCCCCTTTGTTTTTTCCTTTCCATTCACTCGTATCTCTTCCGTTTCATCTATTTTTTCCGGATCTTCCTGTTCTTCCGAACAAAGGGAAGGGTCTTCTTCGGCGGATCCCTCTTGTTCCTGTTTAGTCTCCTTCGTTTCGGAAGTTGTTTCTACATCGCTTTCTTCCTCACTTTCTCCCCTTTCTTCCATTTCTGAGGTTTCTTTCAGTTTCTTAGTGACAGTAGGCGACGGCATTCTGCCTAAATAGTAGACACAGGTGATAAATAAGAGAATACTAAAGATTCGAGCCATAGAATTTCTCAATTCTGACACAAGGTACTTATTAGATCGAATAGAATGATTTTGCCGTATCCAGAATAATACCAATCCAACCCATTTCATGAATAAAATGTGACCAATTAACCAACCAACAAAACTACTTGTTACAAATAACATCTTGTTGTTGCATCGAAACATATAAATGTTGACTAATCTGGCTAACGTTGAACTTGGTAAAATGAAATGGTTGAATAATTGAAAAATTAGATTATTCAGGAATACACATTGAATGCTGAGATTACGCATTGAATTTCTGGTATACGATCCATAATCAAAAAAGTTTTTGTGATTGTTCCAGAAGAAATGAAACAAAAGATACGGTAGAACTAGGACAGTTATTGTATGAGGTCTACCCAATGCTAGATGCAGAGGCGCATAATAGATCGATATGAACATCATGAGCTGTCCCGTAATAA